TCGTATTCGTTTAGAAGAAAAACAAAAATTGCGTTTTCATTATGGTCTTACAGAACGACAATTACTTAAATACGTTCGTATCGCCGGAAAAGCCAAAGGATCAACGGGTCAAGTTTTACTACAATTACTTGAAATGCGTTTGGATAACATCCTTTTTCGATTGGGTATGGCTTCAACTATTCCTCAAGCCCGCCAATTAGTTAATCATAGACATATTGTAGTTAATGGTTCTATAGTGGATATACCAAGTTATCGTTGCAAACCCCGAGATATTATTACAGCAAAGGATGAAAAAAAATCGAGAGCACTGATTCAAAATTATCTTGATTTATCCCCCCCTCAGGAATTGCCAAAACATTTGACTCTTCAGCCATTGCAATATAAGGGATTAGTCAATCAAATAATAGATAGTAAATGGGTCAGTTTGAAAATAAATGAATTGCTCGTTGTAGAATATTATTCTCGTCAGACTTAAACCTAACTAAAAAACAAGGGTTCGGACAATTTTGTCCTCCCCTTCGCCGAAGTCTAAGCAAAGAGACCGAAGGAAAGTAAGGTTTTGATCCGGAAATTTTTCTATCATTCATGTATCATTGATCGGTAGGGGGATTTTCATCTCTTGTCCATTCTTTCCAGTCTTTTCGTTTCCGTACCACAAAAATTCGAAATAGAGAATCTATATCCAAGAAAGGTCTAACCATTGGAATAATAGTATCCATTGTTATTTGATTTGAGACATTGTGGGCAGTAACATTGTTGAATTAGTACGGAAAGAGAGGGATTCGAACCCTCGGTAAACAAAAGCCTACATAGCAGTTCCAGTGCTACGCCTTCAACCACTCGGCCATCTCTCCTGCAGAATGATTATGGCCCAGAAACCGAGTTAATAGTGAGTCATTCATATTCAATTTTTTTTTGATAGGCCCGTCCAACCAAGTCTAACTATAAAAAGAATTTTTTTATAACTATGTTTAATGGATATTTTTAGCTCATGATTCTATTTAGTTTTTTAAACTATGATTCTATTTTTTATAAAAATTCGACTTTTACAGTTTTCGATTTTTCACCACCAACTGCTTATCCGATACATAGATCTAGTCAAAATTTATGAATCATAGAATAATTATTCGATTCTTTTTGCTCTTTGGATCATAATTCAATCAAAAAACTTCTAGAATTACCCCAATCTGTAAGATAAATCAAATTATTTTATTCTTCAACTTCGCTGAAATCAGACTAGTTCTCTTCATTCTGATCCTACTACATTTGGATGAAATTTAACCGGATTGAAATATTTCTTATGTTTTATTGATTCCTGTGAAATCAAAAAGAAACAATTTGAATATCGAGTAGGATTTTTTAATGAATCCGTTTTTATGTTATTTCGTACTATGCAATTCCTTTGTTTGTGGGATCATTTTCTCACGAGAGGTAATTAAAAGAAATTATAGAATGGGGTTGTTACCGATGCCTAGATCTGGTGGGATAAATGGAAATTTTATCGATAAGACCTTTTCAATTGTAGCCAATATCTTATTACGAATAATTCCGACAACTTCCGGGGAAAAAGAGGCATTCACCTATTACAGAGATGGTGCGATTTGATTTTTTTTTTTTTTTTTTCTTTACCGCTCTCCGTCTTAGTAGCAAGACACATTATTCGGGATAGAAAGAAAACAATAATTGAAATAAATCTACGCTTCTTGGAGGTGCAATTGAAAAATAAAAAATGCCTTCTGTCGTGTATCCCCGATTAATGTAACCTCAGATGCTTTAATTGTCGATTCTAGTATCGAGCGAAAGGTGTAACCTATGGACCCTACTCCACTAGTAAAAATATCCACTAGTAAAAATAGGTAGCAGAGGGGAAGAAGCACTACACCTAGGAATCAACAACACGAAAACTTTGTTAGAAATTATCCCTTTTCCTTATCGGGATCGGAACTTAGAAAAATGGTTGGGACAACAAACATCCATCTCGTTTGTATTTTGGATACCTGTATAACCATCGAAGACTGTTGAAGTGACTAATTCCTGGAAATTTAGAGGCGTTGAGGACAAAGAAATTGTTAGAGTTACCATTTTTATCTAGTAACAACATGCTTGATGTTAAGAAAAGATCTTTTACAGGAAGGTTGGCTAGAGATTTTTTGTAAAAACGCTAGTCCCATCAGTTCATAATGAGAGTATTTCAATCTTTTTTGATTTCATGTATTATTCCCATCTCATTATGCGCATCACATAAAGGGGGAGCCGTATGAGATGAAAATCTCACGTACGGTTCTGGAACGGAGATTCTTTGAATGGAATAACGAACGACCGTAACGGATGTCGGCTCAATCCGAAGGAAATTATGCGGAAGCTCTAGAGAATTATTATGAAGCTATGCGACTAGAAATCGATCCCTATGATCGAAGTTATATACTCTATAACATAGGTCTTATCCACACACGGAACGGAGAACATACGAAAGCTTTGGAATATTATTTTCGGGCACTAG